TCTAGTATGTAAATAAATCGCGAATACGAGCCAAGTAATAAAAGCCCAAGTTTCTTTTGGGTCCCAACTCCAATAGGATCCCCACGCTTCGTTAGCCCATACTGCTCCAGAAAGAATTCCTATGGTTAAAAAGATAAATCCTAGACTAATAACCCGATAACTCCAATAATCCAATTGTTGGATCAATTGTGACCTGTAATAATTCTTTGGAGAAAAAAAAGAAGTATTTTGTAAAACATTACTTCGTTCATTCATGTATTCGCTTTCACCAAAGAAAAATGACTTATTTAAAATAAAATAATGATTACGAGTATTACTCATAGAAAAAAAGTTTCTCTTTTTTCTAACTGTAATCACTAGAAGTGATACTGATAATAATGATCCACATAAAAGGGCCGCATAGCCTAATATCATCATACTTACGTGCATTATTAACCACTCGGATTGAAGGGCGGGTACTAATATTGTGGATTCATGTATTTCAGTTAAAAGACCTGAAGTAGCAAAGCCCTGGGTAAAAATAGCGCTTGGGCCAATTATTGTGCTTAGAATATTTTGATTTTTTTTGAAATACGGAACTATATGAATAAGGGAAAGACTCCATGAAAGGAAGATTAAAGATTCATATAAATCACTTAGTGGAAAATGTCCCGAATAAATCCAACGAGTAACTAATAATCCTGTTATACAGAAAAAAGTAATTATTATGCCCTTTTCGGATGAATGATATAGTTTTACGATTTTATCGACTAAAAAGGTTATCAAATGAATTGTAATTACAATTGAAATGATTGAAAAAGAAATATGAGTTAATATATGCTCTAAGGTTGAAAATATCATAAAAATTTTTAAAAAGAGGAGTCCCTTAATTATACAAAGAAAATCGGCAATTGAATTCAATTCATTATAGGATCTATTTACTTTTTTTAGTAGATGATATGCCGCCACTCGGACTCGAACCGAGATGCTCTAGCACTGCTTCCTAAGAGCAGCGTGTCTACCAATTTCACCATAGCGGCTTATCTTGAACTTATAATAGCCTATGAATAAGCAATCGTCTAGATTTTCAAATTGAATTGGGTGAAATATTTTTTAGGAAAGAGTTAAATTCATGAATAAAAATGGGTTAAATAGGTATTTGAAGGTTCATTTTCCTAGGTTTAGGTTAGGGTCTTAGTTTTATTGTGTATTTTATATTCTCCTCGACTTGAACTCTTTTAAAACTATATAGCCCTACTCTGAATTAAGGGATAGAATCCCCACCCACAAATTTTTTTTTTAATGAACTGTTTTTGATTTATTTGTTTGATTTCAAAAATCGAAACCCAAAAATCCATTTCATCAATGAACAAAAAAAAAGAAGAACCTAGTTTGGATCATTCAAAATTGACACATAATTTATCCAAAATAGCTTCGCTAAGTGTTTTTGAGTAGATTGATGGCGAGAGGTATATGGGGTCCTATATAGGAATTCAGAGAAAATCCAAAAGGAAGAAAGTTGCACAAAGGGGTTTAGAATTTTACTCAAACTCAATTAGTTTCAATGATTTTAGTAACGAAAGAAAAGTGGATCCAAAAATAAAACCTTATATGCTTGTAACAAATAACAAATATGTCGGTGGGGAAAATAATACTCCCTGCCTTGGAAATCATAAAATATACGAAAAATAAATTGAGTATTGAGTATCTTGTGTTTTTTGTCAAAAAAAATACTTTTTTTTTTTCAAATTATGTACGGTAAACAGAAAAATTCTTATTTTACATATTCTAAGAGTGGAACGAATTCCATTCCTATTGATTAACTCAACAGGGAATGGAAATCGGGAATTTTATTTTCGAAATGAAATGACTCGGTTTTAAATTTAGGCCGGTTCGTATTATTCCAACGTCTTATGTTTTATTACTTATTTTATTTGTTTGTTGCACAAAAAAACTTTTTGAATTCCCAGTAGAAAGAGATTTCCCTAAGGAAAACGCTTTTAGCGCTGCCCAATACCCCTTCTTTTTCCAAAAATTTTTACGAATACGCTTTTTTGATGCAGAAGTACGTTTTTTTGGAACTGCCATTTAAATAAAAATTAAGAGATTACTCATTGGTATAGCTGGATGTGAAAGACATCTATTGTTCAAAATAAATTTGCACTTTCTAATTCATTATGTATTTCTTTTCTAGATAATATTTTTTGATTCTAAAAATCAAAAAGAAAAGAATAGATACGATGGGTGAAAGATATAGGAAAATGGCATAAACTATTACTCAAAATAGTAAAAAGAAGAATATTCTTTTTTTTAGTAACTTGTCAAACTTTGGAAAAACATGCCTAAATTTGATTTGACTCGAATTTGAAAGTTAGAAGGAGACTAGGAATTAATCTCTATGATTTGACCAATTATAACTTCTTGATTTGAATATTTGAAGTATTTAGCAGAAACTCAGAAAGACTAAGTAAAAAGAAATAAAAATTCAAAAATTCTATTTTAGTTGGTTTAAGTTAGTGCA